GAATCTCAAGACGTTCCTCAAACCAATCATATACTTTATTGAGATAGGTAACTAGCCCGACTCCCCCTCCGAGAACCGTATATGAAAATTTCATCTCGTACGGCTCAAGCAGAAACACACAAATTTTCAACGGATATTAGAAAAAAAAGGTTCAAAACTTCATCAGCCACAGGATTGTATCAATTTGCCTTGAAGATATTAAATAAGAAAAATCCAGAATTTCTTCTTTGTGATGATAATGCCAAAAAACCTCAAGTTAGCTCATCTGTCTTTCTTTCCCTTATGTTGATCATTAGAGGCCTCTTGACTTTTCTCTTCCCTATTTTTTATTTATTTTATTTATTTTACTAGTAAAATAAATAAAAATTTATAGTGGTTTTCTAATAGAAATTATCTTGTTGCGATCCTATAAATCAGTTCAATTAAAACCTTAGATTCATACTAGAGCCACGATGATTGAGTCTCAAGCTAAACAAAAGGCAAGGGTTCTTCGAATAAGAACCGCTTGATGATCATTTATTGAATTGGTGTAATGACTCGACAAAATCGAGAGAAAAAAGTTGTCTTTTGGGCAAACAAAATTGGAAAGAAGAAAAGTTCTTTTTTTATTAAGAACTACTTGAATTTTTTTTTCAGTCTGGTTGCGAGGTCTAAATAGTGAGTATGAATCATAGTTCCATTTTTTTTCTTGATCCACTCTATGTATTTCGTGTTCCAGATACTAGAATAAATAATATCCGACGAATTAGAATCATCTTGATAGAGAGAACAGGCCCTTTCTATGTATTATCAATAGGATCAATTCTAACAAGTCACACACTCATATTCCAGAGATACCAAAACAAAAAAATCCACGGTCGAACTACCAGAATGTCTAGAAATGTGGAGCTTAAAGCAGAAAGACCCTTTTTGGATGGAAAAACTATGACTTCATAGTTTTAGTTAGTAGAAACCTAATTCATTAAAATTCCGTCCAGTAAAACAGAAGAATTATAAATTTCTAAAATGATAGATAGGAATATCGCGAATAAAGCCATTGCAACCCCCATAAAAGGAGTAGTCCCCCAACCCGGAGCGACTTTCCCATATTCCGAATTCAAGGGTTTCAATAAACTACCTGCGCCAGTTCGTTTTGGCCTAGGTCTAGAACTATCTTCAACGGTTTGTGTAGCCATAAATTCTATTTAATCATTGGTGTTGACTTTGTATACTATTCCGTTGTAGTTGTAAATACACGATCTTTATCATAGATCCATTGTAATCTTGAAATTCGATAAAAATGGAAACAGCAACTTTAGTCGCCATCTCCATATCTGGTTTACTTGTAAGCTTTACTGGGTATGCCTTATATACCGCGTTTGGGCAACCCTCTCAACAATTAAGAGATCCATTCGAAGAACATGGGGACTAATTGAAGTAAGAAGTCTCCCAGCTGGGAGACTTCTTACTTCAATTAAATTATTTCATTTTTTAGTCGGAACCTTAGGTGGTTCTCGGAAGAAGATAGCGAAAAAAATTATCCCTAAAGTCGAAACTAAAAGGAACGTATAAACCAATGCTTCCATAGATTCGATCGTGGTTTATTTACAATTATAACTTCCACACCTATTCACTTGTCATTTGGGATCATTTCCCATATAAAAAAAAGAAAAAGAGTCAAAGAAAGGACAGGAGATGTTTCCCATATCAAATCAAAAAAGAGAGGCGAAAGATACCATAGCAATGTGGTATCAGATTGTCTGTCTCCTTGTAGTGGGATCCCCAACTTTTTGGAATGTCCCAAATTCTACTTGAGCATCCAAGTCTGGATCAATACCAGCAAAAACATCTCGGAACAAGGTTCGAGCGCCATGCCAAATGTGTCCGAAAAAGAAGAGCAAAGCAAAGGTAGCATGACCAAAAGTGAACCAACCCCTTGGACTGCTGCGAAAAACACCATCTGATTTCAAAGTAGCTCGATCTAATTCAAAAATTTCTCCTAATTGGGCACGCCTCGCATATTTTTTTACAGTAGCAGGATCAGAATAACTTACTCCATTAAGTTCGCCACCATAGAACTCCACCGTTACGCCTACTTGTTCAACGCTATATTTGGATTCTGCTCTTCTAAAAGGAACGTCCGCTCTCACAATTCCCTCTTCATCTACCAAAACTACCGGAAATGTTTCAAAAAAAGTAGGCATACGACGTACAAAAAGCTCGCGCCCTTCTTTATCTCTAAAGACGGGATGTCCTAACCATCCAACAGCTATTCCATCCCCATTGTCCATTGAGCCTGCTCTGAATAATCCCCCCTTTGCCGGATTATTACCAATATAATCATAAAAAGCTAATTTTTCGGGAATTTTAGACCAAGCTTCTGATAAACTAAGATTTTCGGCTAACCCATCGCTAACTCTTCGATATATTTCTTGCTGAAAGTATCCCTGATCCCACTGATAACGAGTAGGTCCAAATAATTCGATTGGGGTAGTTGCCGATCCATACCACATAGTTCCGGCAACTACGAAAGCTGCAAAAAAAACAGCAGCGATACTACTGGAAAGTACAGTTTCAATATTGCCCATACGTAATCCTTTGTATAGACGTTGAGGCGGACGGACACTAAGATGGAATAGGCCCGCTAATATGCCCAGTGTACCCGCAGCAATATGATGCGAAGCTATTCCTCCCGGAACGAAAGGATCAAAACCTTCTGCACCCCACGCAGGATTTACAGCTTGTACTTTTCCTGTTAGTCCATAAGGATCGGACACCCATATCCCAGGACCATACAAACCGGTTACATGAAATGCACCAAAGCCAAAACAAGCCACCCCTGCAAGAAATAAATGAATTCCAAAGATCTTGGGCAAATCCAAAGAAGGTTTTCCCGTCCGCTCATCACAGAATATTTCTAGGTCCCAATATACCCAATGCCAGATAGCTGCCAAGAAACACAAGCCAGAAAACACAATATGCGCACCTGCCACACCTTCATAACTCCAAATACCCGGATTCGTTATAGTTCCTCCTGAAATACTCCAACCACCCCACGAATTGGTTATTCCTAAACGAGTCATGAAGGGGATGACGAACATACCTTGTCTCCACATTGGATCCAGAACAGGATCAGAGGGATCAAAAACCGCTAATTCGTATAAAGCCATCGAGCCAGCCCAACCAGAAACTAGAGCTGTATGCATTATATGCACCGAAAGCAATCGACCCGGATCATTCAATACGACAGTATGAACACGATACCAAGGCAAACCCATGGAAATACCCCTTTAGCAAAGAAAAATAGACACGATGTCGTTTTATTTTATCGCATTGGAAAAGACTATCCATATCCTATGTACCTAACCCTTCTAAGGGATTCTGTGTGAGAAAGCGTGAATATTTATTTCATTCCATTAAAAATAAGAAGCCAATTCTGTTTGTAAGAAGAAAGAGAAGCAGATCTATTCTATACTCGATAAGTGCCAATATGCAATGGGTAGCTTGGGCTATTTCGAAAAACGAAGAATAGATCCCTAATCCCTCTTTGTTTATCATTCGAATCACAGATTCCTTTTTCTTTATTCAATCTGTCTTACCTTCCTTATATGTATAATTTTTCAATCTATGTAGCATTTCAATCTATGTATTAATAGAATCTATAGTATTCTTATAGAATAAGAAAAAAATGAAGATAATAAACTGCGGATTCTTTCTTTCTCTTCCATTCTTAAGTTTCCATATTAAAGTGTAGTTTTCTTACTTAAATCTAATAATATTAATCTAATATGCCCATTGGTGTTCCAAAAGTACCTTACCGGATTCCCGGAGATGAAGAAGCGACTTGGGTTGACTTATACAATGTTATGTATCGAGAAAGGACACTTTTTTTAGGTCAAGAGATTCGTTGCGAGATCACGAATCATATTACAGGTCTCATGGTATATCTCAGTATAGAAGATGGAATTAGCGATATTTTTTTGTTTATAAACTCCCCCGGCGGGTGGCTAATCTCAGGAATGGCGATTTTTGATACGATGCAAACGGTGACACCAGATATATATACAATATGCCTCGGAATAGCCGCGTCCATGGCCTCCTTCATTCTGCTTGGAGGAGAACCCACTAAACGTATAGCATTCCCTCACGCTAGAATTATGCTTCACCAACCGGCTAGTGCTTATTATCGGGCAAGGACACCAGAATTTTTACTAGAAGTGGAAGAGTTACACAAAGTTCGCGAAATGATCACAAGGGTTTATGCACTAAGAACAGGCAAGCCTTTTTGGGTTGTATCCGAAGACATGGAAAGGGATGTTTTTATGTCAGCAGACGAAGCCAAAGCTTATGGACTTGTCGATATTGTAGGGGATGAAATGATTGACGAGCACTGCGATACTGATCCAGTATGGTTTCCAGAAATGTTTAAGGATTGGTAGTGGCTGAATTTCTTGTAAATTTATTTCAAACCTAAATTCGGGTTTTATGCGATTTTATAGAAAATAGAAATACTTCATGATGATGAATCATCAGGTTAAGATCGATCTAAACCAATCCATTTTTTTCTATATACATACGACATGCCAACGGTTAAACAACTTATTAGAAATGCAAGACAGCCAATACGAAATGCTAGAAAAACGCCCGCGCTTAAGGGATGTCCTCAGCGTCGAGGAACATGTGCTAGGGTGTATGTGCGACTCGTTCAGATCATGAGTTCAAACAAATAAGACAATTTTTGAAATATTCATGATCGGTACCAATGAATAGGATAGAGCTTCTCTCTCCTATATTTCTACGGTATATAGAATTTATGGTTTCCTTTGGTGCAAATCCAATCATCTAGATTGGAAGAAGCAATTCCCCCATTGGTAGCAAATGGTTATCGATTAAGCGGAGGAAATAGTAATAAAAAGAAAAGGCTTATGCTCCTTTATCTTAAAAGAACGGACTAAAGGGTCAGCTACTTAGCCAACTTTCATAATTAAATACCGTCACTGTATGAATAACTCTTATTTATTGTGAAAAGAGCGATTTACTCTATAATGGATAGGTAGAGCCAAAGACTGTGAACTATACAAGTTCACAATACCTTTTGATGAAAGAAAAGGCTCCGGTGTATAGAGAGGGCCTCACCGTTTAAAAGAGAACCATAGAAACGATGGAACCCACTGTTTTTTTAGTATCGTTAGAATTTGTTATTTCTATGCGAAATAACTGAAGGGGATAGAATAAAAAATCGTGGTTGGGAAGGTTATAGTAGCAAAAGCCATTGGAATTAATATTTTATATATCGGAATAATCCGTTTTGTTATTAATGGGAAAAAGAACGGTTAAAAGAAGAGAAATCATTAGTTATTCATTAAGGTTAATTTGATTCAATGACCAGAGTTCCGCGAGGATATATAGCTCGGAGACGACGAACAAAAATGCGTTCATTTGCCTCAAACTTTAGAGGGGCTCATTTAAGACTTAATCGAATGATTACTCAACAAGTAAGAAGAGCTTTTGTTTCTTCTCATCGAGATAGAGGCAGGCAAAAGAGGGATTTTCGTCGTTTGTGGATCACTCGGATAAACGCAGCAACACGGATATATAAAGTATTCGATAGTTATAGTAAATTAATACACAATCTGTACAAAAAGGAATTGATACTTAATCGTAAAATGCTTGCACAAGTAGCTGTATTAAATCCAAATAATCTTTACACGATTTCCAATAAAATAAAGACCATCAATTAAAGGGATAAAAAAGTAATATACAGGAATAATTAAAACCGAATTCCCGGAGAGGGAACTCCGGGAAGATACAATAAATTAAGATTAAGTGGTAGGAATCAACGAGCATGTTGCAATAAAAAAAAAACTATTTCTTTTTTCCCATTTTTCTTTCTTTTAACAAACAAAAGAATCTAAACTGGATTACTTTATTTATATATGAGTCTGACCCTTTCGAATAAAACATCAACAATCGGAACTTAAGCTCCGATTGTTGTTTCTTAAATTCTGGTTGGAGTTTCTTAAATTTCGATTGGAATTGAACTTTTGTGTTAATTGAGGAATATGTCTATTTTTTCTGTGTCTAGGACCAGTAATTATGGAAATTGACTGGGCTTGAAATTGCTTCTCATTTTCATAGTTACGAAATGGTAAGAAAGATAAAATACGAGCCTGTTTTATAGCAAGAGTAATTAATCGTTGTTGTTTCAAGGTTAATCTATTTATTCGTCTGGATAATATTTTTCCTTGTTCACTAATAAATCGATTAATTAAGCTCATGTTTCTATAATCAATTCGATCCCCCGGACCAATTCGGGAACGCCTACGAAAAGGTTGTTTGGATTTACGAAAAGGTTGTTTGGATTTACGAAAAGGTTGCTTGGATTTATGAAAAGTTTGTTTGGATTTACGAAAAAAAGGTTGCTTAGATTTACGAAAAGGTTGTTTAGATATATACATGATTTATTCCTTATTTAAAAATTTGAAAAAAAAAAATGGATTTCTTTATTTTATTAATTTTGGATCCAGAAGAAGTAGTCTTTCTTTGGTCCATATATTATTTGATTCATATACTATATATAAAAAAACCTCTATACATATGAAATAATATCTACCTAAAATCAGATAAGTTGATTTGTATTTTGTGTTCCATCTCTGTTCTATATATTTAATAAGAAGTTCTTACTCTTTCTATTCTTTAGAAAAATCAAAAACACGATGCTCCTATTTCTTTATTTCATTATGAGTCGTATGCTTGCGGCAATAACGACAAAATTTTCTTAATTCTAATTGTCCGGGTGTATTGTGGCGATTCTTTTGAGTACTATATCTAGAAATCCCCATCGATTCCTTATTGGTACCCTTTCGAACACAACTGATACATTCCAAAATCACTCTGATTCTAACATCTTTGCCCTTGGCCATGAACCTCCTTTCCTTTTTGGATCGACTTAACTTAATTCTTATACCTGTTCTTTTATTCTTCTATATTGGATCCGAAAAAGAAGAATAAAATCCAATAGAATAAAAAATGGAGAAATAATTAAAGAATACAATCCTTTCATTTAAGTAGCAAGCCCGGCTTCTTGTGAGGCCTGACTTAGCTTGGATACCGCTTTTAATTAAATTTATGTTTTCTTCCAAAATGAGATTTACCAAAATTTTGATGACGCTGAGGTTCAACCCAATCCATCTTTTCTTTCTTTTTGCTTCGTATACTAAAAAAGAATTGAAAGAAAATTTTCGTCATGTCACAAAAAATTCTATCTCTCGTATAGGAATAACTAGAATTAAAAAAAAGGGAATGACAAAGCATCCGGGAATAAACGATTAATTTCTATCAATAAACCTGCTAAAGCCCCAAACCATAGAGTACTTAGCACGGGTGCTACAGAGAGATATGTTTTTATATCCCGCATTGAAAATCCTCCTTCCTTATTGGAATACATATATGATCAGATACTCTTGCCCAAGATCGTTTGTATTTCTTTATTTAGGCGAAATTCCTAACTAAAAAAACAAAATCAATATTCTATATATATATAGAATGAACCGTATAGACGAGATTTTCCTATCCCTAAAAAAGAAAAGGATGACCCCTTCTTCCTATACATTACTAAGGAATAGTAATCTTTCTTTTATAGGCGAAATTCCACTGGATTTTAGATATATACCCTTCCTTGATTATATGAGACCAAAAACAAGAAATGACAAGAAAGTTCTATATAGATAGAGAAATAGAAGGAAATTACGATGTGGAAAACAAGAAAGGAATTGTGTACAATGGCATTGTACAACAATTTGAAAAAGGGATGTAGCGCAGCTTGGTAGCGCGTTTGTTTTGGGTACAAAATGTCACAGGTTCAAATCCTGTCATCCCTACCTATTACTTCTCTCTTCTTTATGGGCAGTAGCGGGAGATCCATTCAAGTGTATATAACTTGAATTTGTGGATACTATACGTACGTGAGACACGTTAGGAGTATAAAAGGATTTTCTTTTTGAAAGCGCTCTTAGTTCAGTTTGGTAGAACGCGGGTCTCCAAAACCCGATGTCGTAGGTTCAAATCCTACAGAGCGTGATTCCATCTATCTTATGTCGAAACAGAGTAAAATAACTTAAAAAAAAAACAAAGTCGAATTACAACTCCAATTTGACCTCCTCTCTAGTCTGGAGGAGGTCAATCAAAAAAAAAAAATAAATATTACTCAATCAAAGATCCAACTGATCCCCACGCCTGTATTGCAAATACGCAGTCACGAATAATCCCGCTAAAGTAATAGGAATTAGGCCTAAGACGATTCCAAATAGAAAAACTTCAATCATTTCGATTTGTTCGAGGGGATAAAAAAAGAGGTACGATCTATCTCTAAATAATAGTCTAAATTATCCACGAATCTCAATGACCAAAAAAAGAATTGGTAATTAGCGTGGAAAAAGGTCCTATAATATCAGGAATCCAAAGGAAAGATTCTTATTTTCTGACTTATTCATTCAATTCATTTCAAATAAGACGTATCTTGTTCAAGCCAATAAATAGAGCTGGGGTTATAGTTAAAGCAGCCAGTAGAAAACCGAAATAACTAGTTATAGTAAGCATGAAGGGGTTAAATTCCATTTTTTTTTACTACACTACATATGTTGGTAAAGCACTTACCTAAGTTATGGAAAATTCCTAATTCATCGGTTATTTTAGATAATACTAAAAAACAAGATAGAGCGAGATACAGAAGTGTAAAAGAAAATCGATTCATCAGATGGGACATGAGTCCCTAATTCCGAATCAAGAGATTTATTGTGGAATCTGTCAGTTAAGTAAAGTAATAATATTAAGAACTAGATCATCTAAACCCATTGAAAAATGAAATTGGATTTTTGGGGAATTTTGGAATAAAAGATAACTAAAGAATGGAATTTGAAAAAAGTTCTTTCTATTTCAGATTATTTCTTTTTCAATAGGATTTAATCCTCTTTTTAGAGCAAATGGTCGTCCCCTATTCCTTCTTATTTTAACTCATTGTATTCCATATGGAATAAGAGGAGAAGAAAACCATTCCAAGACTCCCGAAGGCCCCCCAGAAAAAGGGAAAAATTGACTTTATTTTTATTTATTCATTTTTCGAACCCCAACCAAAGTTGATTCGAAGACGAGTTACTTCAATTATCTTTTTCTTTTAAGTTCTATCTTCTGTCTTTCCCTATTTCTTCTCGTAAAGTTACATGCTTGCAGTTTGGTTAAGAAAGTTAGACCTAATCCAACAAACAAGATAGGATTGATTACGAATCTTGATTCTTCAAAGAATGTATTCCGTTTCTTTCATAACGGATTATCTACTATTCGATTTTCTATTTTTTAGATAGTATTTTATACTAACCAATTTAATTCCTTAAAGGGAAAAGTTGGATTCGAATAAAACTTTTAACTAAAAAGGGATAGATTTCGCATATACTTATCCTTGTATTGCGTCAATATGAGAATATCCTTCCTAAATTCTTTATCCAAACCTATTGATCATTAACTTAGGTTTTCCCAAGATCCTGGTCACTATTCCAAATTAAATTATTCTACTATTCCGAAGACAATGAAAATAAGTAGGACCCCAAAAATTTGGGTTTCTATTGATGCCTTGAATAAGATGTGGTTTCCCTATAGACAAAGAACAAAGAAGAAAAAAAAAAAAAGGAATTCTGTTTCGGGACCAAGCCAAACAGGATTGCTGTGCCATAGGAAGGATAGCTATACTAATTCGGTATACTCAAAATACACCTTTGGTACAAAATTGACAATCTCACAAGGATGAAATATCAGTAATTTTCTATTTACTGGTTGATCCCATCTTTTACGGAATCAATTCCTTTTTTGAATGTACAAAAATTTGGGGAGCTCGGCATGTCTGGAAGCACGGGAGAACGTTCTTTTGCTGATATTATTACCAGTATTCGATACTGGGTTATTCATAGCATTACTATACCTTCCCTATTCATTGCGGGTTGGTTATTTGTCAGTACGGGTTTAGCTTATG